TACGACTATTAAAACAAACTTATTATTAGAAAATAACCAATATACATTCTTAGTAGATCCTAAACTAACTAAAGTTAGTATAAAAAAGGCAATTGAGTTTTTATTTGATGTAAGTGTTATTAAAGTTAATAGTTGTAATTTACCTAAGAAAAAACGTCGTGTGGGGCAATTTACAGGTGTTAGACCTCGTTACAAAAAAGTAATCGTGAAATTAGCAAAGGATAATAAAATTGATCTCTTTTCTACTAACTAATAACATAACTATTAAATAAAGAGGAAGAGGAATAATATTTATGGCTATTCGTATTTGTAAAGTTTATACTGTTGGTACAAGAAATACTGTTTTTTCTTCTTTTGATGAAATTACTAAGACAAAACCAGAAAAAAAATTAATTGGAAGAAATCACCGAAAAAAAGGCCGTAATAATCAAGGATTAATTACAACACGCCACCATGGTGGTGGTCATAAACGAAGATATCGTATTATAGATTTTAAACGTAAAAAACATGACATTTTAGGTAATGTTTTTGCTATTGAATACGATCCTAACCGTAATGCTAGAATTGCATTAATTCATTATGAAAATGGTGATAAAACTTATATAATTTGTCCTGATTCTTTAAAAATCGGTAGTAAAATTATGTCTGGTCCAAATGCGCCTGTTGAAATTGGTAATTCATTACCTTTAGAAAACATACCTTTAGGTACCTCTATCCACAATATAGAATTGTCTTATAACAAAGGTGGTCAAATTGTTCGAGCAGCAGGAACTTCAGCAAGAATTTTAGCAAAAGAGAATAACTATGTTACAGTACGTTTACCCTCTAAAGAAATTAGGATTGTTCATAAAAGTTGCTATGCAACAATTGGTACTGTAAGCAATCGAGATAGTAATAACATTAAGTTAGGAAAAGCAGGGCGTAAACGTTGGTTGGGTATTAGACCAACGGTACGTGGTTCTGTTATGAACCCTTGTGACCACCCACATGGTGGTGGAGAAGGGCGTGCAACTATTGGGCGTCCAAAAGCTTATACTCCTTGGGGTAAAGCTGCACTTGGTGTTAAAACAAGAAAAAAAGATAAGTACAGCGATATTTATATAGTTCGTTCAAGAGTATAAAACTAAATGTTCTTTTAATTATTTTTATAATTTTATCTTCAAATAAATTTATGGCAAGATCTTTTCGTAAAGGCCCTTTTATAGCTTATCATTTGCTACAAAAAATTGAAAAAATGAATAAAACTGGAAAAAAAGCATCAATTAAGACTTGGTCACGCTCATCTATGATTATTCCGGCGATGATTGGTCATACAATTTCAGTATATAATGGTAAAAAACATATCCCCCTTTTTATATCTGACCAAATTATTGGCCATAAGCTTGGAGAATTTATACCAACTCGAAACTTTCGTTCTCATATAAAAAGTAGTGATAGACGTACAAAAAAGAAATAAATATTTAACAAATAAATGAAAAATAAACAAACAGCAAAAGCTGTCAGTAAATATATTAGAATATCATCGCATAAAGTTCGACGTGTTTTAGATCAGATTCGTGGACGTTCATATTTAGAAGCTTTAATGCTATTACAATTTATGCCTTATAGAGCTTGTGGACCAATTTGGCAAGTATTAAATTCAGCCGCGGCAAATGCTGAAAATAATAATGGTCTGAATAAAGAAGATCTAATTGTTAAAACAGTCTTTGCTGACCAAGGTCCAGTATTACGTAGGTTTAGACCACGTGCACAAGGTAGAGGTTATCAAATTCGTAAACCAACTTGTCATATTACCATAATTTTAGAACCTAATACTTAATAGATTGATAAATAAATTTATAATAAAACTAATACGAGACTAGATTATGGGACATAAAACACATCCTTTGGGCTTTAGGCTGGGAATTGTACAAGAAGATCGATCATTATGGTATAGTGGAACAAATTCTTATATTTCTTTTTTGAAAGAGGACTATACGATTCGAGAATATATCTCTCAATTTCTGATTTCAAATAACGTTGGTTATTCCGGGATTACCAAACTTATTATTAAACGCAATGAGACAAAAAAAAGACTATATATTGAAATACAATCTGTAGTACCTGGTCGTATTGTAGGAAAATCAGGGTCATTATTAAGAACATTGGATCAAGAACTTAGTGCACTTCTAAAAAATAAAAAAGTTTTAATTAATATTGTTGAAATTACAAAACCCTATACAGAAGCTAGTATATTAGTTGACGTTTTAGTTAAAAAACTAGAAGAAAGAGTTTCATTTAGAAAATGTATCCGAGAAATCCTTAGACGCTACAGAACAGAAGACGAATTAAAAGGAATTAAGGTTCAAATAGCAGGTCGGTTAAATGGAGCTGAAATTGCGAGAACAGAATGGGTTCGTGAAGGGCGTGTTCCACTTCAAACATTACGTGCTAATATTGATTATTCTTATAAAGTAGCGCAAACAACATATGGTATTTTAGGAATTAAAATATGGCTTTTTAAAAATGAAATATTAGCGAAAAAAATTATTTAATAACATTACAAAATTTAAGAAAATGCTTAGCCCTAAAAAAACAAAATTTCGAAAACAACACCGTGGTAGATTAAAAGGGAAAGCCTCAAGGGGAAATAAAATTAGTTTTGGGGATTATGCTATTCAAGCATTAGAACCTACTTGGTTAACGTCCCGTCAAATTGAAGCGACAAGAAGAACAATTACAAGATATACAAAACGTGGTGGTAAGTTATGGATAACGGTTTTCCCAGATAAACCAGTAACTGCCAGAGCCGCAGAATCAAGAATGGGATCAGGGAAAGGGTCAGTTGACTATTGGGTAGCTGTAGTTAAACCCGGAACTATTTTGTTTGAATTAAGCGGTGTTCCTTTAAAACTTGCAAAAGAAGCAATGATAATTGCTTCTTATAAGTTACCAATTAAAACAAAATTCCTTATAAATTAAAGAAGAAAGTATACCTATTATGAGTCTACCAAAAATTGATGAAATTAAAAACTTAGATAAAAATGAGTTAGAAAATGAGATTTTAAATATAAAAAAACAATTGTTTAAATTGCGTGTACGACGTGGAGCAAAGCAATCTTTTAAATCGCACCAATTTAAACATGGAAAACATAGGTTAGCACAGTTATTAATGATACAAAAAAGTAATTAGAAAATTATCTTAAGGAATAATGATTTATGGTTAAACTGCAGAGACTTGGTATTGTAATAAGCAATAAAATGCAAAAAAGTGTTGTTGTTGCTGTTGAGTATCGTTATAAACATAAGTTTTATTCAAAAATTATAGTTAGAACAAAACGTTATTTAGCACATGATGCAGAAGATATTTGTAATATTGGGGATGAAATATTATTAGAGGAAAGTAGACCATTAAGTAAAAAGAAACGTTGGATAGTAAAAAAAATACTAAATAAAGCAGTAATCGTTAATTAAGGTTTTAAAATTTATTATATTATGATACAACCACAAACGTATTTAACAGTAGCAGACAATACAGGTGCAAAAAAAATTATGTGTATTCGTGTACTAGGTGGTCGTCGCAAATATGCAAAACTTGGTGATATTATTATTGGAGTTGTGAAGGAAGCAACACCAAATATGTTAACTAAAAGATCTGACATTGTTAAAGCTGTCGTTATAAGAACAAAAAAAGCTGTTTCACGTAAAGATGGGACTAGTATTCGTTTTGATGATAATGCAGCCGTTATTATTAACATGGATAAAAACCCAAAAGGTACAAGAATTTTTGGCCCAATTGCAAGAGAAATTCGTGATAAAGATTTTACTAAAATTGTTTCATTAGCCCCTGAGGTTATTTAAATGAAGAAAAAAGCTACTGTAAAAATGAAGGTACACGTAAAAATAGGGGAAAAAGTAAAAATAATTTCTGGCCAAGAAAAAGGAAAAGTAGGTCTTGTAAAAAAAATCATAAAACAAGAAAACAAACTTATTATTGAAGATATTAATATAAGGATTAAACATGTTAAACCTACCCGACCTGAAGAGAATGGTGAAATTAAAAGGATTGAATTCCCAATCCATAGTTCAAATGTATCACTTTACCAGGAGTAATATTTTATGATAAATGATAATGAAATTGAAGCAAAAAATTTAAAATTTTTATATAAAGATTTAGTATTCCCTAATTTAGTTAAACAATTTAATTATAAGAATAATCACCAAGTCCCGAAATTAGTTAAAATTCAACTAAATCGTGGGTTAGGGGTGGATGGTCAGAATAACAAAACATTACAAAAATCGGTTGATGAAATTCGTTTAATTACAGGACAGCAACCAATTCTAACAAAAGCAAAAAAATCGATAGCAGGCTTTAAAGTTCGAGAAGAAATGGTTTTGGGTATAACGGTAACTCTTCGAAGTAAAAAAATGTATGCTTTCTTAGAAAAATTAATTCATCTTGTTTTACCAAGGATTAGAGATTTTAGAGGATTAAGTTTAAAAGGGTTTGACCGTAATGGTAATTATAATTTTGGATTAAAAGAGCAGTTAGTATTCCCTGAAATTAGCTATGAAAATGTAGATCAAATAAAAGGCTTTAATATTTCCATAGTAACAACAGCACAAACTAAAACTGAAGGTATTGCTCTTCTAAAAGAGTTTGGTTTCCCATTAACTGATTAAAAAGGAGTATGAAAATATAGTGACAACAGATATTATTGCAGACACATTAACTCGCATTAGGAATGCAAATTTGGTTCGTCACCAAATTGTTAGAGTTATAAAGACAAAAGTAACTTATTCAGTTGTAAAAATTTTAAAAGAAGAAGGTTATATTTCTAATTTTGAAGAAATTGAAGTTTCTAATAGAAAATATTTATTACTTTGTTTAAAATATCATAGTCAAAAAAGACAACCAATTATTACAGGTATTAAAAGAATAAGTAAACCTGGTTTAAGGATTTATGTGAATAAAAGCAATTTACCTAATGTTTTAAGTAATTTAGGGATAGCTATATTATCAACTTCCAAAGGAATTCTTACAAATAATAAAGCAAAAAAATTAGGCGTCGGTGGTGAAGTTATTTGTTATATTTGGTAATAAAGGTTTAAATTTATATGGGAAGAATCGGTAAATTACCTATAAAGGTACCATCTAATGTTCAAGTTAAGGTTAATCAAAACAATATCGAAGTTTCAGGGCCACATGGTAAACTTTATAGAAAAATTTCAGATTTAATTTCAGTTGAATTACGTGATAATATCATTTACGTAACGAAAAATGAAAATACACGAATCGCGAATCAACTCTATGGTCTAAGTAGAACTTTAATTAATAATATGGTGGTTGGAGTTTCACAAAAATTTGAACGTACACTTCAACTTCAAGGAGTTGGTTATCGTGCTCAATTAAAAGATAAAGATTTAGTGCTAAACTTAGGTTATAGCCACCCAGTTTTAATAGCAATACCTCTAGGTATTGAGATTAAAGTAGAAAAAAACGTAGGGATAATTATTACAGGGTTTGATAATGAACTTGTCGGCCAATTAGCTGCAACAATAAGAAGTAAACGTCCTCCTGAACCATATAAGGGTAAAGGCATATTATATAAAGGTGAAATTATTAAACGTAAAGTAGGAAAATCAGGGAAATAATAACTTATGGGAAAGAGAGAGAAGAAAATAATTAAAGGTAATAATCTTAAACCACGCTTAGCTGTTTTTCGTTCAAATAAACATATTTACGCTCAAGTTATTGATGATTCTTGTTCAAAGACAATTATAAGTTGTTCTACTTTAGAATTAGAAGTAAAAGCAAAATGCGAAAAAACTTCAAACAAACTGGCTTCAAAAATTGTCGGAGAAATTATTGGTACAAGGTTATTAGAAGAAAACATTAAAGAAATAATATTTGATAGAGGGAAAAAATCTTATCACGGAAGAATAAAAGAACTAGCCGAAGGTGCTAGGTTAGTTGGGTTAAGTTTTTAGTAATTATAGGTTTTAAATATAAATTTATTAAGTCTTTTAGCACATTTATGACCACTTCAAATAAAAAAATTCGTTGGGAACAAAGGGTAGTAAAAATTTCTCGGGTTTCAAAAGTAGTAAAAGGTGGAAAAAAAATAAGTTTCCGAGCAACTGTTGTTGTTGGTGATATGGAAGAAAGAGTTGGGGTAGGTGTAGGTAAAGCTGAAGAAGTTAGTACTGCTATAAAAAAAGCAGAAACTGATGCAAAAAAAAATGTATTAACGATCCCTATTGCTCAAGGTAAAACAATTCCTCATGCTATGGTTGGAATAGCAGGGGGTTCTAAAGTTTTTATTAGACCTGCGGTACCAGGGACAGGGGTTATTGCTGGGGGTTCAGTACGTATTGTTTTAGAACTTGCGGGTATTAAAAACATTTTATCAAAACAACTTGGTTCTAATAATCCTTTAAATAATGCTAGGGCTACTATCGTTGCTTTAAAAAGTTTAAATACAATTGAGCAAGTGATGCAAAAACGACAAATATCCCTAGAACAAGTCTTAGGGAAATAAGTATAAAACTAAAGAGATTAGTGGAAAAAAATATTTGTTAATATAAGAAAAATATCTATTTATTTAAATTTTTCCATGAATTTACAATTACGAAGTAAAAATACTCCTTCTTTTCGACAACGTTTCTTTTTAACAATTGGTTTACTTACATTAGTTAGAATAGGTAGCTTTATACCGCTTCCTTATATAGATATTAAAACCTTTTCTCCTCTATTAGAATCAAATACTTCAACAACAGCAGTTGCTTCAATTTTAAATAGTTTTTCTGGAGGTGAAAACGCTTCTTTTAGTATATTAAGTCTTGGAATTTTACCTAATATAAATGCTTCTATTATAATTCAACTTTTAACTACTATTAACCCAACTCTTTTAAAATTACAAAAAGAAGAAGGTGAATATGGTCGACGTAAGCTTACAGATTATACCAGATATTTAACTTTTTTTTGTGCCATTATTGAAAGTATTGTTACAACTTATAGTTTTCGTCCATTAATATTTAATTGGAACGTTTTGGTATTAATTCAAATAAGCCTGACCTTAATAGCAGGTTCAATGATTATTCTATGGTTTAGTGAGTTGATTACAAAAGATGGTATAGGTAATGGGTCATCCATATTAATTTGTTTTAATATTGTTTCAAATTTCCCTGATCAACTTAGAGCTATGATTTTAGCTCTGTCAAATCAAAATATTATAATTAGTTTTTTTATTGGTGGAATATTTTTATTAACAACAGTTGGGTGTATTTATATAAATGAAGCAATGGTAAAAATCCCATTAGTTTCTGCAAGTCAATTATTACGTAATGTAAATAAATTTTCATTATGGAATAATAGTAATTTACCTCTTCGAGTTAATCAAGCCGGTGTAATGCCTTTAGTTTTTACTTCTTCAGTAATGGTTATTCTATCTTCACTTGCTAACTTAATTTACGGACAACTTATTAATATCGAATTGTTTTCTTTTTTAAATTCTTTTTCTACAAATTTAACTTTGGGAATTGGGAAGATTTTTTATTGGTCTACTTATGGTATATTAGTCTTTTTTTTTACATCATTTTATTCAACCATACTTTTAGATCCAAAAGATATGACTGAACAATTTCGTAAAAATTCTGTTACAATAAAAGGAATTACTCCAGGGAAGTCAACACAAAGCTACTTATCGATAACTATTAAAAGATTAACGATTTTAAATGCGGTCTTTCTTATTGGTGTTCTTATTCTACTAAACGGTTTAGAATATTTATTGCCAGTAAATAATTTAAATTTACGTGGGTTTGGGTTAACTTCTCAACTTATTTTAGTTAATGTTTTAGTAGATACTTTTAGAAAAGTTAGGAATTTATTAAATGCTGAGGCTATGTTTTAAAATTTTAAAGCAAACAAGTAATTTAAAGTGAGTTAAAACAAAAAAATTATATAATTTATAAAAAAAAAATATGAAAGTTAGACCTTCAGTAAAAAAAATGTGTGAAAAATGTAGAATTATCCGTCGCCATGGTCGAGTTCAAGTAATTTGCACTAATCTTAAGCATAAGCAACGACAAGGTTAAATTAAAAAAGAAAATGGAGATAAAATATGGTTCGATTTCTTGGAATAGATCTGGCAAACAATAAAAAAATTAAATATGCTTTAACTGGAATCTACGGCATTGGTTTATCTAGGGCGGAAGAAATTTTAGATAGAGCAGGATTAAAAGATGCTGATGAAGCAGGTGTGAGAACAAAGGATTTATCTGATGAAGATATTAGTAACTTGCGAAAGGTTCTAGAAAAAAATTACCAACTTGAAGCCGACTTATTCCGTTTAACAAATTTAAATATAAAACGATTAATGGAAAATGGTTCAATTAAAGGTCGTCGACACCGTGCAGGGTTACCTGTCCGAGGTCAACGAACAAGAACTAACGCTAGAACTAGAAGAGGAGGAAAAAAAACAGTGGCAGGAAAAAACAAGTAAACCATATTTAGAAAATTTAACCACAGGTTGGAGAATGTAAGAAATGAAAAAAAAAATGAAGCGCACTATTGTTACTGGAACTATGCATGTACACGCTACTTTTAACAATACAATTGTAACCGTAAGTGATTTAAATGGAAACACATTATCATGGGCTTCATCAGGGACTGTTGATTTTAAAGGGTCTCGAAAAGGTACGCCATTTGCTTCGCAAAAGGCTGCTGAAAAAGCTGCATTAATAGCTAAAGACGCATATGGACTTAAAAGATTAGAAGTTGTTATAAAAGGTTCTGGGCCAGGTAGAGAACCTGCTATTAGAGCGGTTTATCAAAAAGGAATAAGAATAGTTTCTATAAAAGATGTAACGTTTATACCTTATAATGGTTGTCGCCCTCCAAAACGTAGAAGGGTTTAAAAGTTAACAAGTAGAAAATTTTTTTGTCAAGATAATGAAGTAGTTCAATTTTATAAAAAAACCTACAACATATATATACCTGTTAGAACTCTATATAACTAAAATAAATAGATATTAACTAAAAGGAGATAAATAATGAAGATAAATAGTAAATGTAAGTGTGTAGACTTAGATTTATTAAACCGTAATGAATTTTATGGACATTTTGTTTTTACTTCATTAGAACAAAGTGAAGGGACTACAATTGGTAATATGTTAAGACGCGCTTTACTTTCAAATTTATATGGGTTTCGAATTACTGGTGTTCGAGTTGCAGGTATAAATAATGAATTCACTCCGTTAGAAGGGGTTCGTGAAGATCTTCTTGAAATCATATTAAATTTAAAAGAAATTATTATATATGATCAAAATAACACCGGCCAAGCTTGCTATGGACTGTTAAAAGCGCAAGGGCCAGCTATAATAACTGCTGGAGCTCTTACGTTACCTAATGGTATTAAAGTTTTAAACCCGAGTACTCATTTATTAACAATCTCTGACGAATCAGTAATTGAATTAGCAATAAAAATAGAATATGGGAAATCTTATATTCTAGCTAAAAACCAAAAACTAGAGGGGGCTGCAGATTTTATTCCAATCGACTCGAATTTTGCACCAGTATTGAAGGTTAATTCTTATATTAAACCATTACCGCAGGATGTTGAAAATACAAACGAGGAACTCCATCTAGAAATTTTTACTAATGGGACTTTATTACCTCATCAAGCATTGATACAAGCGCGAAATATGATAGGGTATATGTTATCAACAATTACTAATATGGAGTTTCCTTGTTTTGATTACAAGGAAATAGAAAAACCTAGTAAAAAAGATATTATTTCTATAAATACGGCACTTGAGAATGATAAAACAATAAAAAAAACTAAAGTAAAGCTAAAAAAAGAAACAATTGAAGTTATAGAGACAGAAATAAATTCCGAAAAAGACAAAATCGGGGTTGTAGAAGAAACCGGAAAGCAAGAAAAAATTAATGTTAGTAAAAAAATTACACCCGAAGAAAGATTACTAAAACGCGTGACTGATATGGAGAGTGGGTCTTTAAAAGGTTTAGGTTTATCAAACCGAATAATTAAAGCTTTAAATAAGGTTAATATCAATTTTACTTGGGACCTAATGGAATACCCTTCCCCTAACTTAATAACTATAGAAGGGCTAGGTCCAAAATCAGTAGAAGAAATAAAGAATAAATTAACTCTTTTTTATGAGCCTCCTACTGATTAATACTTTATATTATTGGCGTTTTTATCAGCATTCAACTTTATTATAGAAATTTAATATTATTATGAAAGATACTTTTATTCCGTCGAAACTTGATTTAAAACAACAATGGTATATAATTGATGCAAAAGATAAATGTTTAGGTCGATTAGCTACAGAAGTGTCGAATTTACTAAGAGGTAAAAATAAAACTATTTTTACCCCTGCACAAGATGTTGGCGATTACATTATAATAGTAAATGCAAGTGAAATAAATGTAAGTGGTAAAAAACGTGTACAAAAATTATACTTTCGTCATTCTGGTCGACCAGGTGGAAAAACAGTTGAAAGTTTTGAAGATTTACAAATCCGTATACCAGAACGTATTCTTGAAAAGGCCATTAAAGGAATGCTACCAAAAAATCGTCTAGGTCGAAAACTATTTACAAAATTAAAAGTATACAAAGGTCAAGAGCATCCGCATATGTCTCAAAAGCCTCAAAAAATAGAATTATAATAATTAAAGTTTATGACAAGTAAAAACCAAACGAATCCTTATATTTATGGGATTGGTAGAAAAAAAGAATCTACAGCAATCGTTTATTTAGTGCCTTTTACAGAATCCACTTCACAAATAACATGTGAAGTAAACGGTCATAAAGCAGAACAATACTTTCAGCAAAATTTTACCTACTTAAATCAAATAAGTTTACCTTTAAAAAAGGTTAAATTAGATAAAAAGTATAAAATTGTTGCAAATGTAAAAGGTGGCGGTTTAACCGGACAGGCTGATTCAATAAGATTAGGAATTGCAAGAGCTCTTTGTAAAGTTGATAAGCTTAATTTTAGACCTATTTTAAAATTCGAAGGGTTTTTAAAACGCGATGCACGAATTAAAGAACGTCGTAAATATGGTTTAAAAAAAGCCAGAAAAGCTTCTCAGTACTCAAAACGTTAATTCAAAACAATATTTTACTATATACTTATTATAAACATTATTTATATGCCTAAAAAGAATATACATCCAAAATGGTTTAATGATACAAAAGTCTATTATGATGGACAATTAATCATGATTGTAGGTTCAACAAAACCTGAATTACATGTTGATATTTGGTCAGGTAACCATCCTTTTTATACAGGGTCACAAAGAATAATTGATACCGAAGGTCGTGTTGAAAGGTTCTTAAAAAAATACAAGATTGAAAATGTGGTTAGCTAAAACCTATAAATTAATTAAAACTTAAATATATGCCAACTATACAACAACTTATTCGAGTACGACGTAAAAAAATACAACCCCGAACAAAATCACCTGCATTAAAAAGTTGTCCTCAACGTAGAGGTGTATGCACTAGGGTTCATACAATTACACCAAAAAAACCAAACTCAGCGATACGAAAAGTAGCTCGAGTAAGATTAACTTCTGGGTTTGAGGTTACAGCTTATATCCCTGGTATTGGTCATAATTTACAAGAGCATTCTGTAGTTTTACTTCGTGGCGGAAGGGTAAAAGATTTACCAGGAGTACGTTATCATATTATTAGAGGAACTCTGGATACAATTGGAGTAAAAGATCGACGTCAGGGTCGTTCAAAATATGGGATGAAAAAACCAGTAAAATAAAATAAAAGATTAATAAAACAAATTATGTCACGTCGTACAAATAAAAAAAGAAAATTTCCCATAGCTGATTCAGTTTATGATAGTTTTTTAGTAAATTTAATGATATCAAAAATTTTAAAAAGTGGTAAAAAAACGGTAGCACAAAAGATAATTTATGAAGCTTTCGATATTATAAAAGAAAGAACAAATAGTCAGCCATTAAAGATTTTTGAAAAAGCTGTAAAAAATGTAAGTCCTGCAGTTAAGATAAAAGCTAAGCGTGTTGGGGGTTCTACTTATCAAGTACCTATTGAAGTAAAAAAATTTAGAGGTATTAATTTAGGTTTATGCTGGATTATTCAATTTGCTAGAGCTCGCTCGGGGAAAACAATAGCAATCAAATTAGCAAATGAGATTATCGATGCTTCGAAAGGCTCGGGTAATTCAATCCGTAAAAAAGATGAAACTCACCGTATGGCAAGATCAAATAAAGCTTTTGCCCATTTCCGTTCTTAATAATTTTTATTAATTAAATTGTATTTAATTAAACGCCAAAAGTAAAAAATATAAAATAATACAAGGACTATATATTATGGCTCGCGAAAAATATGACCGTACGAAACCACATATCAATATTGGAACAATTGGACATGTAGATCATGGTAAAACTACATTAACAGCTGCAATTACAGCTGTTTTATCACTTTCAGGGGACTCCACTAATGCAAAAAAATATGAAGATATTGACGCAGCACCTGAAGAACGTGCACGTGGTATAACAATAAACACTGCACATGTAGAGTATGAAACAGAAAGTCGTCATTATGCTCATGTAGATTGCCCAGGACATGCAGATTATGTTAAAAATATGATTACCGGTGCAGCACAAATGGATGGAGCAATTTTAGTTGTTTCAGCAGCAGACGGCCCTATGCCTCAAACACGTGAGCATATTTTATTATCTAAACAAGTTGGTGTTCCGCATATCGTAGTATTTTTAAATAAAGAAGACCAGGTCGATGATCTTGAATTAGTAGAATTAGTGGAATTAGAAGTTAGAGAGCTATTATCTAATTACGATTTCCCTGGTGATGATATACCAATACTTACTGGTTCTGCTTTACAAGCTCTTGATGCCATTAATAATGAACCTACTCTAGTAAAAGGTGATAATAAATGGGTTGATAAAATTTATAGTTTAATGGAGTCAGTTGATAGTTATATCCCAACACCAATTCGTGATGTTGATAAACCATTCCTAATGGCGATTGAAGATGTTTTTTCAATTACTGGACGAGGAACAGTCGCTACTGGTAAAATTGACCGTGGAATTGTAAAAGTAGGTGAAACAGTAGATCTAGTTGGTTTAGGTGACACTAAATCGACAACAGTAACTGGTGTTGAAATGTTCCAAAAAACTTTAGATGAAGGTGTAGCGGGAGATAATGTAGGGATTTTATTACGTGGATTACAAAAAGGTGATATAGAACGTGGGATGGTTTTATCAAAACCTGGAACAATCACACCACATAACACTTTTGAGTCTGAACTTTATATTTTAACGAAAGAAGAAGGCGGTCGCCATACTCCATTTTTCCCTGGGTATAGACCTCAATTTTATGTAAGAACAACAGATGTTACAGGTGAAATTTTAAGTTTTATTACTGACGAAGGTGAAAAAACATTAATGGTTATGCCAGGTGATCGTGTAAAAATGACAGCTAAATTAATTTCTTTAATTGCAATTGAGGAAGGAATGCGATTTGCTATTCGTGAAGGTGGTCGAACTATTGGTGCTGGTGTTGTTTCAAAAATTATTCAATAAGTTATATCTTTATGTCAAAAGAAAAAATACGAATTATTTTACAGTCTTTTAATCATTTAGTCTTAAATGAATGCTGCAAAAAAATATTAGATGCTTTAGAGAATGAGAAATCAATTTTAAATGTAGCGGGACCTATTTCATTCCCTACAAAAAAAAGATCATATTGTGTTTTAAGGTCTCCACATGTGAATAAGGACTCTCGGGAGCAGTTTGAAATCCGTCGATATAAAAAAATTATTGATATCCACTCGGACTCGAAAGAAATTGTGAATACTCTATTAATATTAGATCTTTCACCAGGTGTATCTACTGAATTATATAGTTACAAATAGGATTATTATTTCTGTTCAAGTTTTAAATTTAAAACTTGAACAGAAATAATAATCCTATGCTGGTACTAACTCTTCTTGTTTAAAATTCGATGTATTTGTACCACTATAATTGACTTTTACAAATCTAACCAAGACAGGGTAATTTGAAGCTACTTTTTCTACTATTACAACAGTCCCAACATCATTATACCAATATGATTCTTTTCTTAAAATACGTACTTTTGCTCCTTTTTCTACCATAGTATTCTCTTTCTTTAGAAATAATTTAATTAATAGTTATAAATGAAATTATATTTTGTTTTTTATTAAGTTTACATAAAATTTTTATTTAGTTGTTTTTTGCTCTGATATCTGTTAATAATAAATTATTATTAACGTGTGCTAAGGAGAGGCATTTATGAAAAATGAAACCCCAAAGGTTTTCTATATAATTTTAATTGGGTTAGCAGTTGTTTCCGGTTTTATTTACTTTAAGTGGGACAATTTTTTAGAATTGGGAAGTAATTTAATTAATTTTAAAGAGAGTCACCCAAGTCAAATGATTCCGTTTGACAAATTTTTAAGCTATTTAGAAAATGGTGATATAAAAAAAGTAGATTTATATGAAAATGCTGAAATCGTAGTGTTTGATGCTTTTGGTTCTTTAGGGGATAAATTACAGCATATCGGTGTAAAAGTACCTATCCGTAATTCATCTTTAATTTTAAAATTAAGAGAATTCCAAATAGACTTTACAGCTCACCCCGCTGTAACTTTTGAATCAGCATGGTCTATTTTAAGTGCTCTTTTAGTTCCAGTTTTACTTTTAGTCGTTTTCCAACTATTTTTTTCGGAAGGTAGTAATTATGATTTCTTTGGTAACTTACGTAAAGCTCGTGCAAAAATTCAATTAGATGCAAATACTGGTGTTTCTTTTAGTGATGTTGCTGGTATTGATGAAGCTAAACAAGAATTCGAAGAATTTGTTTCTTTTCTTAAAATGCCACAATTATTTACAGCTGTTGGTGCGAACCCTCCAAAAGGAGTAATCATAGTTGGGCCTCCTGGGACAGGGAAAACTTTGTTAGCAAAAGCAATCGCTGGAGAAGCAGGTGTACCATTTATTAGTATTTCCGGTTCCGAATTTGTTGAAATGTTCGTTGGAATAGGGGCTTCCCGTGTTCGTGATCTATTTGAAACAGCAGAGCGAAATTCTCCCTGTATTTTATTTATTGATGAAATTGATGCAATCGGTAGACAAAGGGGAACAGGTGTTGGAGGAACTAATGATGAGAGAGAGCAAACATTAAATCAAATTTTAACAGAGATGGATGGGTTTAAGCCCACGAGTGGTATAATTGTTATTGCAGCTACAAACAGAGCTGATGTTTTAGATTCCGCTTTATTACGTCCTGGTCGTTTTGATAGACAAATAACAGTCAACTTACCAGATATCTATGGGCGTATAGAGATTTTAAAAGTTCATAGTCGAAATAAAAACATAGACTCAAAAACGTCCCTTAAATTTATTGCACAAAGAACTGCTGGTTTCTCAGGTGCTGATTTAGCTAATATACTTAATGAGGCGGCGATTCTAACAGCTCGTGCTAATTTAGAAACAATATCAATTAAACAAATATATACAGCTATTGAAAGAATTATTGCTGGTCTAGAGGGAGTTCTTTTAAATGATTCTCGAAACAAAAGGTTAGTTGCTTACCATGAAGTTGGACACGCGTTAGCTGGTACCTTATTAAAAAATCATGATGATGTTCAAAAAGTAACCTTAATTCCTCGTGGCCGCGCCCAAGGATTAACTTGGTTTACACCGGATGAGCAACCTCTTTTAACGCGAGGCCAATTATCTTCTAGACTAATAGGTACCCTTGGTGGAAGAGCAGCAGAAAAAGTTATTTTTGGGAAAATGGAAATAACTAGTGGGGCAAGTAATGACTTTTTTAAAGTAAATTCTTTAGCCAGACAAATGGTTACAAGATTTGGTATGTCTAGTTTAACACCAATGGCTATGGACTTACCACAACCTTCAATCTTTTTTGGTCGACGTTTACAAACAAGACCGGATTGTTTCCTTGATGTTGCAGATCAAATTGATATGCAAATTATTGAAATTGTTGAAGATGGATTTGATAAAGCTTGTACTATATTAGAAAGAAACCGTTTATTATTAGATCAATTAGCGACATTATTAACACAAATTGAGACAATTGATGGGAAAGATTTTGAGAAATTTGTAAGTAGTTATACTGGTTTACCTAAAAAAACTAAATTACAACCATTATCTTAATTAATTTAAATCATAGGTAATGTTTATTCTATTTAATTCTACTTTATTTAAATAAAGTAGAATTAAATAGAATAAACATTACCTATGATTTAAATTAATTACCTAAACTTTGCCAATCTACATCAACATCATTTAAAATTAATGATGAATTATAGATTTGTAAAATAATTAATAAAAAAACTAAAAATAATAGCATAGCTATACCCATAAGTAATGTTGTAGCCCAACCTGGTGCTACTTTACCGTATTCAGAATTTAAAGGTCTTAAAATATCACCTAATTTTGTTTTGAAAGCCATAATGTAATAAAGTTTAAGTTAATTAATAACAATTTCTTGTCAGTATAGTAATTTAATAATTATAAATAAAGTAAAAACTATGGAAACATCTACAATTTTAATAATTTTTGTATCTAGCTTATTAATAGGGATAACTGCTTATTCAACTTATACGGCGTTTGGGCCGGGGTCAAAATTTTTGAGAGATCCCTTTGAGGAACATGAAGATTAATACTTACAAATTACCTAACAATTTTATCTTCCCTATCTATATAAAATTAAAATTTTATTAGAAAGGAAAGATAAAACTAGAAATAAATAATTATTCTTTAAGTATTTTAGGTGGATCACGGAAGAAAACAGCAAAAAAGAGAACCATTAGTGTTCCTATCAATAAAGTTGCATACACTAATGCTGGTTGTGAAAGTTGTGAAAAGTCTATGCCCATATTTTTTCCTTTTAATTAATTAAAAAAATAAATTATACTACACCTTGTTTACGAGTTGTTTCATCACCTAATTTTTGGAATGCACCAAATTCTACTTGCTCAGTAACCTCTGAACCAATACCAGTAAACACATCACGGAATATAGTACGTGAACCATGCCATAAATGACCTAGGAAAAATAATAATGCTAAATTTAAATGACCAAAAGTATACCAACCACGTGGGCTACTTCTGAATACTCCATCAGATTCTAAACTTGTTCTATCAAACTCAAAAACTTCACCAAGTTGAGCTTTACGAGCAAATTTTTTCACTGTTGGTGCATCTTTAAATGATTGTCCATTTAATTTACCACCATAGAAACTAACATTAACACCAACTTGTTCTATGCTATACTTAGATTCAGCACGTCTGAATGGTATATCTGCACGAATAATTCCATCTTTATCAATTAGAATTACGGGGAAAGTTTCAAAGAAAGCCGGCATACGACGCACAGCTAATTCTCGACCTTCACGATCTCTAAAAATTGGGTGTCCTAACCAAGCTTCTGCGATTCCATCACCTTTGTTCATAGGACCAGATCTAAATAAACCACCTTTCGCTGGGTTATTACCAATATAATCATAGAAGGCTAATTTATCGGGAAGACTTGACCAAGCCTGACTTTCAGATAAACCTTCATTTAATGAAACTTCAACGCGACGTTCAATTTCTTGTTGGAAATATCCACTATCCCATTGATATCTTGTTGGCCCAAATAATTCAATTGGAGTTGTTGCAGAACCATACCACATAGTCCCTGAAGTAATAAAAGCTGCAAAAAAGACAGCTGCAATACTACTAGATAGTACTGTTTCAATATTACCCATTCGTAATGCACGATATAAACGTTGAGGAGGTCGTAGAGTTAAATGGAAACCACCTGCTAAGACACCAAAACTTCCTGCTGCCATATGATGTGACGCAATCCCACCAGGGTTGAAAGGATTAAAACCTGAAGCTCCCCATGAAGGTGCTACTGGTTGAACTTGGCCTGTTAATCCATAAGCATCGGAAACCCAAATACCAGGACCAAAAAATCCAGTTACATGGAATGCACCAAAACCAAAACATAATAAACCAGATAAGAATAAATGTATACCAAAAATTTTTGGTAAATCTAAAGAAGGCTCACCGGTTCTTGGGTCACGGAATAATTCAAGATCCCAATAAACCCAATGCCAAACCGCAGCTAAGAAACATAAACCTGATAATATAATATGACTATAAGCTACTCCTTCGTAACACCATAGACTTACAATTGGTTCAGATCTTTCTCCGGCAATATCCCAGCCTGTCCATGAGTCAGAAACACCTAATCTAGTCATAAAAGGCATAACAAACATGCCTTGACGCCACATTGGGTTTAAAATAGGATCTGAGAAATCAAATATAGATAATTCGTATAATGCCATTGAACCAGCCCATCCTGCAACTAATCCTGTGTGCATTAAATGAACTGCAATTAATCTACCTGGGTCATTTAGAACTACAGTATGAACACGGTACCATGGTAATGCCATTTGTTATAAGCTCCTATTAAGTGAACATGTTTTTGACTTTCTTACTATGAAATTTATATATAATGATGATAAATTTGACAAATTACCTAACTAACTATATTATATAATACGTTATTATTTAGATTAAAATAAATTTTGCTTGTAATATTTATTATTTTTAAACCAAATGTAATGTTTAAAATACACGTTAAAAACCCAGGACTAGAGATTGATCAAATTATTGATTGCCCTGATGACCAAACTATTTTAGAAGCAGCTGAAGAGCAAGATTTAAATCTTCCATATTCTTGCCGTGCTGGAGCTTGTTCTTCATGTACAGGTAAATTAACAAAAGGGGAAGTAGATCAATCAGAACAAGCTTTTTTAGAAGAGATTCATATTGATAAAGGCTTTATATTAACTTGTGTAGCTTACCCTCAAGAAGATTGTGAACTTCATTCTCATGCAGAAGAAGACATATTCTAGAAAGTTAAAAAGTATTTATTGAAATAATTATTTAACTACTCCTTTAGTAAATATAAAGATCAAGTGTGTCTAGCTACCCTTTAGGGTAGCTAGACACACTTGATCTTTATATTTACTAAAGGAGTAGTTAAATAATTATTTCAGGGTTACAACTGCACCAGCATCTTCAAGTGTTTTTTTAGTTTCTTCGGCAGCCGCTTTTGTTAGTCCTTCTTTTATCACTTTTGGTGTATTCTCAACTAATTCTTTAGCTTCTTTTAATCCTAGTTCTGTTACAGAGCGGACTACTTTTAAGATAGGTATCTTTTTGTCTTTAGGTACTTCATCTAAACTTACATCAAATTCTGTTTTTTCTTCTGCTGCTCCAACATCTTCAGAAGTTGAGGCACCTGCATTCATCATCATAACCCCTCCACCGGCAGATGCGTCAACATCAAATGTTTCCTCTATAGCTTTAACTAGTTCTGCTGCTTCTAATAAAGTTAATGTTTTTAGTTCCTCGATTAAAGTCGAAATTTTTTCAGTCATATTTTTATTTTATATTTTTTAATTCGTTTGTCAAAAGATAATTAGTTTAATTGATTTAAAGCCTTAAGGCAGAAATATCAATTTCAATTGAAGGCCCCATTGTACTACAAATATGAAAAGTTTTAAAATAACGTCCCTTTACACCAGGAGGTTTATTATTTTCAATTGAAGTATAGACAGCAATTAAGTTTTCTAATAAATCAGAATCAGCAAAATCACTTTTTCCGATTAATAGATGAACAATACCTGTTTTATCTGCTCTATATTCTAATTTACCCTTTTTAAATTCTTCTAAAGTTAATTTAACATCAGTTGTTACCGTACCAGCTTTTGGTGATGGCATTAAACCTTTTGGACCCAAAATTCTACCTAACTTAGCTAGTTTTGGCATCATATCAGGTGTGGCAATTAATATATCAAAATTTATATCACCTTTAGTAATTATTTCTATTAAGTCATCAGAACCAATTATATCGGCTAATTCTTTATACTCTGGTGTAATACTTTCTAAAGGCATTAATACTGCAATACGTTTTGTCTTACCGGTTCCTTTAGGTAAAATTAGGGTACTTCGTAATTGTTGGTCACTATATTTAGGATCAATTGATAAAGAAATATGTGCTTCGACTGATTCTATAAATTTGGCATTTGCAGTTTCTTTTAAAATACGAATTGCGTCATCTTGACTATATAAGCGTTTTTCTATTTTTTGTCTGTTCTCTTTCGTTCGCTTATTTAATTTCCTCATTCTTTTTTAGGCCCGTTGTTTAAAATTTGTTAAATGTTAATCAATTATTGTGATTCCCATATTTTTTGCAGTCCCTCCAATAATTTTAACAGCGCTATCTAAGCTTTTTGTATTTAAATCTGGTAATTTAATTTCCGCTATTTTTCTTATCTCGGCCGCTGTAATTGATCCTACTACTTGTCTATTTGGTTCTGACGCACCTTTTTTTATATTCGTAGCTTTAACTAGTAATACTGAAGCTGGTGGAGTTTTTAGTATAAATGTATAAGATCTATCTTCATATACGGATATTTCTACTGGAATAATCAAACCAATTTGGTCAGCTGTTTTTGCATTGTATTCTTTACAAAAAGCCGAAATATTAACCCCGTGTTGACTAAGAGCTGGCCCTACTGGAGGTGCAGGAACAGCTTTACCTGCAGATAAAGCAAGTTTTATTATGCTAGTTACTTTTTTTGCCATATATATATTTTTTTTTGAATTTAATAATTTTAAAATTAAAAATTTATTATAAGATTTCTAGTTTTTAATTTTTATTCTCGGCCAATTTCTCTTATTAGTTTTTGTATAATACGCGTCCTGAAGGATTTGAACCCTCGACACTAGGTTTTGGAGACCTATGTTCTACCAACTGAACTAAGGACGCTTTTAAAGACCAAATACAAAAGTATTAAAAGATAAGATAAACCAATTCTATCTTCTAGGTCAAATTAAATTTTAACTAATTAGTAGGTATAAAAAAATTTATTCTATATTTTTTTATTAGTAGATACTATAAAAGTTATAATTCTAAGTTTACAAGATTAGAATAGCGTATTAAATATTAAAAAATCTAAGATACTTTGGGTCAAAGATTAATTTTGTAGATCCAATTGGACCATTTCTATGCTTCGCTATAATTAGTTCAATCAGATTTTTTTCTAAAGTATCTTTATTATAATACTCATCACGATATAGCATAATAACAATATCTGCATCTTGTTCAATCGAATTATGAATAATTAAGTGGTTAGTTAAATAGTTTGAATAATCCGAAATATTTAAATCATAAACAGGAGCTAACTTGTGGTATCTTATCCTAGTCACTTTATCCCATGTTATAGAATATTTGCTTAAATTATTTAAAGATTTAAGTCCTATTAATAATTTTGCACTAATAAAATTATTTAAGGCTAAATGATCAATTTTTTTCCAACCCTTATTCGTTAAGATTTTATGATTACTACTTATTAGCAAAGACCAGCCTAGGTTAGTTTCTAATTTATATACAGGTTTTTGACCAGTAAATTTGATATCACAAATTTTTTGCTTAGAAATAGAATTACCGGTCCAACAAAAAATGGAATTATCTTTTATTTTATTTATCTGCTTACTATATTTTTTAACTGAAAAATTAATACAACCACTTTCTCTTAAATCTGCTAAAATTGGTCTTTTGTTTACCCTACTCTCTACATTTCTACTCAATTGAGATAAAACAATAATTGGGATATTTAAATCACGGGCTAATTTTTTTAAAGCTCGCGTAATTTTAGAAAGTTCTTGGACTCTATTAGCGTCTTGGTTTACACCTTCTAGTAGTTGTAAATAATCAATGACTACCAAACTTATTTGATTTGAGGATTCAAGATTAATTGTTTTTACTTTTAATTTTATTTCACCTACCGATAAATCTGGAGTATCGTCAATAAAAAGTCTTAATTGTGATAAATCCTCAATCGTATTATTTATGTTAAGCCATTCAGTTTCTTTAATCCTTGATGCTCTTAGTCTTGTATTTGTTATTCCAACTTCGGAGGCTAATAATCTATAGAGTAATTGTTGACGAGTCATCTCTAAACTAAAAAAAACTACCCCTGTTTTATGGTTTTGAGCAATATTTTTTGCTAAATTAAAAGCAAAAGCAGTTTTCCCCATTGAAGGGCGCCCAGCAATTATAATAAGATCAGAATTTTGGAACCCTTGAGTTATTATATCAAACTCTAGAAACGTTGTTTTTAACCCAGGTAATTTTGGTACCCTTAAACCTTCTTCAATTTCCTTTAAAACTTGTTGTAATCCTTCTTGGACACTAATCATATGTTTTTTTGATTTAGTTTCCGATATCAGAAAAAAACTTTGTTCAATTTTAGTAAAAATTGTTTCTAATGGTATTTCAGTTAAATAACCACTTTCAATTATTTCCTCTCCAAGTTCAATTAATGATCTTCTTAAGTATTTTTCATAAATTAATGCTATGTATTCTTCTAGATTACTTAAAGTATGCAT